CATACTGGCGGAGTATTCACAGGGGGTACTGCAGAACATGTACGAGCCCCTTCTAATGGAAAAATAAAATTCAACGAGGATTTGGTTCACCCCACACGTACACGTCACGGCCATCCTGCCTTTCTCTGTTATATAGACTTGGCTGTGACTATTGAGAGTGAAGATATTATACATAATGTGAATATTCCGCCCAAAAGTTTTCTTTTAGTTCAAAATGATCAATATGTAGAATCAGAACAAGTGATTGCTGAAATTCGCGCGGGAACATCCACTTTGAATTTTAAAGAAAAGGTCCGAAAACATATTTATTCTGACTCAAAGGGAGAAATGCACTGGAGTACCGACGTGGACCATGCACCCGAATTTACATATGGTAATGTTCATCTCTTACCAAAAACAAGCCATTTATGGATATTAGCAGGAAGGCCACACAAATCCATTGTAGCCCCGCGTTCGCTCCACAAGGATCAAGATCAAACGAACGCTCATTTTCTTTCTGTCGAACAAAGATCTATTTCTAACTCTTCAATGACCAACGCTCACATGAGACGTAAATTTTTTAGTTCGGATCTTTCTATTTCGAGTCAAAAAAGGGGGGATAGGGTTCCTTATTATTCAAAACTGAATCGAATCGTACGAACTGGGCATTATAATCTCGTATATCCTGACAAAAATTCCGATTTATTGGCAAAGAGGCGAAGAAGTAGATTCACCATTCCATTTCAATCGATTCAAGAACGAGAGAAAGAATTAATGCCCCCTTCAGGTATCTCGATTGAAATACCCATAAATGGTAGTTTCCGTAGAAATAGTATTCTTGCTTATTTTGATGATCCTAGATACCGAAGAGACGGTTCGGGGATTACGAAATACGGGACTATAGAGGAGCATTCAATCATAAAAAAAGAGGGTTTGATTGAATATCGAGGAGTCAAAGAATTTAAAGCAAAATACCAAATGCAAGTAGATCGGTTTTTTTTCATTCCCGAGGAAGTACATATCTTACCGCGATCTTCTTCTATAATGGTACGGAACAATAGTATCATTGGAGTAGATACAGAAATCACTTTAAATACACGAAGCCGGGTAGGCGGGTTGGTCCGAATAGAGAAGAAAAAAAAAAAGATTGAACTAAAAATATTTTCGGGAAATCTCCATTTTCCTGGAAAAACGGATAAAATATCCCGACACAGGGGCATTTTGATACCGCCGGGAAGGGGACAAACAAAATCGAAACATTTGAAAAGTTGGATCTATGTCCAACGAATCACACCTACTAAGAAAAGGTATTTTGTTTTGGTTCGACCCGTAGTGACATATGAAATAACGGACGGTATAAGTTTATCAACACTTTTCCCTCAGGATCTGTTGCAGGAAAGGAATAAGGTGCAACTTCGAGTTGTCAATTATATCCTTTATGGAAATGGCAAGCCTATTCGGGGAATTTCTGACACAAGTATTCAATTAGTTCGGACTTGTTTAGTATTGAATTGGGACCAAGACAAAAAAAGTTCGTCTATTGAAGAGGCGCGTGCTGCCTTTGTTGAAGTAAAGACGAATGGTATGATTCGAAATTTTCTAAGAATCAATTTAGTGAAATCCACAATTTCGTATGCCGGAAAAAGGAACGACCCATCAGGTTCAGGATTGCTTTCTGATAATGGATCAGACCGTATGAATCCGTTTTATTCCATTTATTCAAAAGCAAGACTTCAACAATCTTTTAGCCAAAATCATGAAACTGTTCGTACATTGTTGAATAGAACGAAGGAATGCCAATCTTTTCTCATTTTGTCATCAGCCAATTGTTTTCGAATGGGTCCATTCAAGGGTCTAACATATTACAAAGAACCCGAACCACGAATTCCAATTAGGACTTCGTCGGGCCCTTTTGGAACAGTCCTTCAAATTGCGAATTTTTATTCATTTTACCGTTTAATAACTCATAATCAGATCTTGGTAACTAACTATTTGCAACTTGACAATTTAAAACAAACTTTTCGAGTAATGAAATATTATTTCATCGATGAAAATAGGAAGATTTATAATCCCGATCCGGTAAGTAACATTATTTTGAATCCGTTCAAATTGAATTGGTATTGTCTTCATCACAATTATTGTGAAGAGACTTCCACAAAAATAAGTCTTGGACAATTTCTTTGTGAAAATTTATGTATAGCCAAAAACGGGCCACACTTAAAGGCGGGTCAAGTTATAATTGTTCAAGTTGACTCTGTAGTAATCAGAGCAGCCAAGCCCTACTTAGCCACCCCAGGAGCAACTGCTCATGGCCATTATGGGGAAATCGTTTATGAAGGAGATACATTAGTTACATTTATATATGAAAAATCGAGGTCTGGTGATATAACGCAAGGCCTTCCAAAGGTGGAACAAGTCTTAGAAGTTCGTTCGCTTGAGTCAATATCGATGAATCTAGAAAGGAGGATTGATGCTTGGAATGAACGTATAGCAGGAATTCTTGGACTTCCTTGGGGATTCT